AAGAAGTTTTTGTAATTGGAATATGTTTTGTTAAACCACCCATAAGAACTATATTTTGACTCTTATTTGGAGAATAACCAACAATAGCTTCCATTGAATGAATAATAGATCCAGACCCTAAAAACAACAATGCTTTCGAATAGGCATGAGTAATCAAATGAAATAAAGCACCTCGATAAGACCCCATACCTAGAGCTAACATCATATAACCCAATTGAGACATTGTAGAATAAGCTAAACCTCTCTTAATATCTTTTTGAGCAAGAACTAAAGTAGCTCCTAAAAAGACTGTGATTATGCCTATCAAAGCTATTAAATTCATTATGTAAGGTATGACTAGGAAAAGAGTAAAAAGTCGAGCTACAAGAAAAATTCCCGCCGCTACCATAGTAGCAGCATGTATCAGAGCCGAAATCGGAGTAGGGCCTTCCATGGCATCGGGCAACCATACATGAAGAGGAAATTGTGCTGATTTAGCAATTGCACCGGAAAATAAGAAAAAGGTACACAAAGTAACGAATACAAGATTAACTTGATTATTATAAATCAAGTTAGTGACTATTTTGAACAAATCTCGAAATTCGAAGCTGCCCGTTATCCAATAAAGACCAATAATTCCTAATAATAAACCAAAATCCCCTACACGATTAGTTACAAATGCTTTTTGACAAGCATTCGATGCACTAGGTCGTGTGAACCAAAAACCTATTAAAAGATAAGAACACATGCCAACTAATTCCCAAAAAATATAAATTTGTATCAAATTCGAACTAGTAACTAATCCCAACATTGAAGTATTGAAAAAACTCATATAAGCAAAAAATCTCAAATAGCTTTGATCATGAGACATATAATTATCACTATAAAAAAGAACCATAATTCCAACTGTAGTAATTAATATTAACAAAATAGAAGTAAGTGGGTCAATCAAGTGTCCGAACTCTAAAGAAAAATCATTATTGATGGTCCATGACCATATATGTTGATAAATAAAACTGCTATTTATTTGCTGAATAGACAGATCAAGTGAAAAAATCATAACTATACTTAACAATAAAACACTTGGAAAAGCCCACATACGACGAAGTTTTTTTGTTGTCACCGGAAAAAGGAGAAGTCCTGTTCCTATTAACATAGGTACTGGGAATGTAAGGAAAGGTATGATACATGAATATTGATATATATGTTCCATAACAAAAACTTTTTTAATTACTAATTAATTATTTCGTGTTTCTGATTTATCAGCTCTTATATCTTTTTATTTTAAATCAGTCAATAAAGAAAATAAATGAAAAAGAAAAAATACAAAGTATATAAAAATGAAATCCAATTTTATATTTCTATTTTTAATTATTTAATTATTATCAATTAAAAATAAAAAAATTCCCATATTAAAATCAAAAAGTTCGAATTCGTCAAATAAAGATACTACTGAAAATAAAAAAATACTTATTCTAACTAACTAGAAAGCCATTATTATTCAAAAAATTACTTAAAATTTTTTATTTTTTTTTAACAAATTAATTAATAGTCTCATTTGTATTTTCAAATTCAATTTGAATTAGATATACTTTTTCGTTGAGTTTGACAAATTATACGAAAAAAAAAGTTACAGGATAAAAAAAAAATTTAGGTTCTTAAACTTTATTGATGTATTTTTTTATATATTTAATATGATGAAAAAAGATAGAAATAAGTCGGATAGGCTTTTTTGATGAAAAGAGTATAATTTTCAGATTTAATATATAGATTAAGGAAGCGAATAGGAAAAATCTATTAAAAAAAAAGAAGCTTTCGGATAAAGTAAAGACAATTTTTTTTTAAGTACGTAGCAGAACTAGAAATTTTGTTGTTATATGATAGAATATCTAATGATGTTTCGAAATCCTAACTCAAACTCTTTCCACAATAAAAAACTAAGCAATAAAATATTTCGATAAATCTATTGAATGTAATAAATATTTAAATTGGAATTCATAAAATTTGATTTGTTTTTATTCTTAAATAAAATTTTCGTAATGAATTTGAATATTTCGTAAAAAGTAAAGTATTGCCTCAAAGCTCGACGATTAAATAATAATTGATTATTATAATTTCAAGCAAGCCGCTATGGTGAAATTGGTAGACACGCTGCTCTTAGGAAGCAGTGCTAGAGCATCTCGGTTCGAGTCCGAGTAGCGGTATTAGATCCTTTAATTTTCAAAAGGATACAATATATCCTATAATTACTTTACTTCCTAATTTCAATTATATATACGAAAAGAGGAACCCCCATAACTTTTTTATTTTATTTTTTATGATAGTTTCGACTTTAGAGCATATATTAACTCATATATCTTTTTCAGTCGTGTCAATTGTAATTACAATTCATTTGATAACCTTATTGGTCGATGAATTCGTAGAACTCTATGATTCGTCAGAAAAGGGCATGATAACTACTGTTTTCTGTATAACAGGATTATTAGTTACTCGTTGGTTTTTTGGTGGACATTTACCATTAAGTGATTTATATGAATCATTAATCTTTCTTTCATGGGCATTTTCTGCTATTCATATAGTTCCATATTTAAAAAAATATAAAAATTATTTAAGCGCAATAACCGCGCCAAGTACTCTTTTTACTCAAGGGTTTGCCACTTCAGGTCTTTTAAAAGGCATGCATCAATCAGAAATGTTAGTACCCGCTCTTCAATCCCAGTGGTTAATGATGCACGTAAGTATGATGATATTGGGCTATGCAGCTCTTTTGTGTGGATCATTATTATCAGTAGCATTTATAGTCATCAGATTTCAAAAAATCATAAGAATTTTTGATAAAAGCAATAATTTATTACCCGATTCATTTTACTTTAATGAGATACAATATATAACGAACCGGAAAAATGTTTTAAGAAATATTTCCGTTCTTTCGTCTAAGAATTATTATAGGTTTCAATTGATTCAACAATTAGATGACTGGATTTATCGGATTATAAGTATAGGATTTTTTTTTTTAACTATAGGTATTCTTTCGGGAGCAGTCTGGGCTAATGAAGCATGGGGATCATATTGGAATTGGGACCCAAAGGAAACTTGGGCGTTTATTACATGGACCATATTCGCGATTTTTTTTCATACTCGAACAAATAAAAATTTTGAGGGTTTAAATTCGGCAATTGTCGCTTCTATCGGTTTTCTTATAATTTGGATATGCTATTTTGGAGTTAATTTATTAGGAATAGGACTACATAGTTATGGTTCATTTACATTAACAATTACCACTTGAAGAAAGAGTCTGACGAATGCAACTCTCTAGGACAGCAAAATATAGAGACAAAAAACTTCAGGTAAGCTGTTGAGAACTTTTTGAATCAACTAGTATGGTAATTCAAAAAGTTCTCACAAATGCCAAAAATTTTTGCTTAGAATTCATTTTTTGTTAATTAAAATTCAAGATTTAAGAGAGTAAAAAAGAAGTTTTTTCATTGTGTAACCTAAGAATTTTGAATTTTTGAAAAAAAAAATCCTAGGATTTTTTTTTTAGAAAAACTATCTATAAAAATAATTAGATAGAATAGCTTCGACTCTGTCAATTGATAATGAGAAAACGAAATCCGGATAAATACCAATACTTATTACAGGCAGAAGGATAGAGATCGAAACAAATAATTCCCGAGGTCCAGAATCAAAAAAATAAGAGTTTGGAGCATTAAACAGTTTGTATCCATAGAACATCTGTCGTAACATAGATAATAAATAAATAGGAGTTAATATCATTCCAACTGCCATTACGATAGTAATTAATATTTTTGTCGTTAAAAGGTATTTTTGGCCACTAATTAGTCCAAAAAAGACTATCAATTCCGCAAAAAAACCACTCATGCCCGGTAATGCAAGGGAAGCTAGTGATAAAATATTGAAGGTCGTGAATAGTTTTGGCATTAAGGGAGCCATTCCGCCCATTTCGTCAAGATAAAGACGACGTATTCTATCATAATCAGTTCCTGCCAAGAAAAAGAGTGCAGCACCAATAAATCCATGGGATAGAATTTGTAAAATAGCTCCATTGAGTCCCATATCACTTATAGAGCAAATTCCTATAATTATGAAACCCATATGAGATACAGAAGAATAGGCTATTCTTTTTTTTAAATTTCGTTGACCAGGAGATGTTGAAGCTGCATAGATTATTTGCATTACGCCTATTATTATCAACCAGGGGGAGAAGATAGAATGAGCATGAGGTAATAATTCCATATTGATTCGAATCAATCCATACGCCCCCATTTTTAATAGGATTCCGGCTAGAAGCATACAAGTACTGTAATGTGCTTCCCCATGAGTGTCTGGTAACCATGTATGTAAGGGTATAATCGGTGATTTGACAGCAAAAGCAATAAGATAAGAAATCCAATATAGAAAAATATTTCTAGTCCCACAGGATATGATTGATTGGCTGATGTTTCAAAATTAAATGTTGGTTCATTAGAACCATATAAAGCGATACCTAAAGTTCCCATTAATAAAAAAACCGAACCGCCTGCAGTATACAAAATAAACTTTGTAGCTGAATACAGACGTTTCTTTCCCCCCCACATGGAAAGAAGTAGATAGACGGGAAGTAATTCTAACTCCCACATGATAAAAAAAAGTAAAAGATCTTGAGATGAAAATAATCCTATTTGAGCACTATACATTGCCAACATCAGAAAATTGAATAATCGGGAATCCCGAGTAATCGGCCAAGCCGCTAAAGTCGCTAAAGTGGTGATAAATCCTGTCAGTAAAATAGGTCCTAAAGAAAATCCATCTATTCCCAATCTCCAGTACAAATCAAAAAACGGGATCCATTTATAATCTTCTGCTAATTGTATTAATGGGTCCTCAAATTGAAAATAATAATAGAACGCATAAGTTATTAAAAGGAGCTCTACTATACATATATATAAAGTATACCACCTAATTACCTTATTTCCTCTATGAGGGAAAAAGAAAATTAATAAACCCGATGCTATCGGTAAAACTACAAATATTGTTAACCAAGGAAAAGAATTCGTGGTAAAGACAAGATACGCTTAGACTGTAAAAACCCGTCCTAGAAAATATTTTTTCGAGTACGGGTTTTTGTCGGTAAACAAAAAAGCAAATGTATTCAAGTGGGGTTTTCTGGAAACTATCAATAAGCTAGACCCATGCTTCGAGTTGTTTCATGCCATAAATAAACTCGAACACTCAAGAAATCTGTTGGACAAGCGGATTCACATCTTTTACAACCGACACAATCCTCTGTTCTTGGAGCGGAAGCAATTTGCTTGGATTTACACCCATCCCAAGGTATCATTTCTAATACATCCGTGGGACAGGCTCGGACACATTGAGTACACCCTATACATGTATCATAAATTTTTACTGAATGGGACATTGGATTAAAAATTTTTTTAACGTCATAAAATTTCAATCTAGTAAATTTCTAAATGAATCAGCATATATTTAGAAACCAGACGAATCAATGATTTACCAGAAATTTTATCAATTCTGGATCACCTTCTGAGATAGAGCCAAGATATTTTAATTTCTTACGTTTTCACAAACATGATCAGATAACTTAGATATCATACATACCAACTCAAATTAATAAATATGAAAATTATATTCTATAACAATTAATACTACTTATTCAACAAATTCGATTGATTGATACAGGTAGATTTTCTGTTACGATAAATTGACGAAACAATAGCCAGTCCAATAGCTGCTTCAGCGGCTGCGATAGCTATAACAAAAATTGAAAAAATATTTCCTTTTAGTTGGCGACTATCAAAAAAATCAGAAAATGTTACGAAATTTATATTAACAGCATTCAGTATAAGTTCAAGACACATAAGGGCTCTAACCATATTTCGACTCGTGATTAATCCATAGATACCGATAGAAAATAAAAAGGCACTCAAAATAAGTACATGCTCGAGCATCATTGACCAACTCCTTATCAATTTTTAAATTTCGATTTATTTCAATATGAACAACAATTCCACCTGAGATTGACTCGAATTAAGAATATCATAAGTACTGAACAAATAAATATATGGATAATAGATCAAATAAAAGAATTTATACATTTATACATAAATAATCTTTATAAATAATCTTTAAATAAAATTGAAGGAAAAGAGATGTGATAACATAGAAAACAGTTTTAATTTTGATTTCGATTATTAATTCGAAAAATTTATTACTGACGAACCACAGCAATCGCACCTATCAAAGCAACTAAAAGAATTATTGAAATGAATTCAAATGGAAGAAAAAAATCTGTTGCTAAATGAATTCCAATTTGTTGACCATTACTTATCAAATCTTGTTCTATAATCTGATTTTTTGTTGTAGTCCAAATAATTCCGTACCATGACGTATCGGGAATAATAGTAATTAGTGAAACAAAAATACTTGTACAAATTAAGGAAGTAACCCCATTTCCAACAGTCCAAAGATTCAAATCTTTGTAATATTCTGAACCATTCATGAACATTACGGCAAATATAATTAAAACATTTATAGCTCCCACATAAATAAGGAGCTGTGCAGCAGCTACAAAATGAGAGTTTGATAAAATATAAACTAAAGATATACAAACAAGAACGAATCCTAATGAAAAGGCAGAATAAATTGGGTTGGTAAATAATACTACCCCTAAACCTCCTAATATAAGACCTAATCCCAGAAAGACTAAAAGAAAATCATGTATTAGTCCAGGTGAATCCATTGCACGTAAAATAAGAAATAAAAAAATTGAATTGTTTTTTCATGACCTTATTGACTATTGACTTGACCAGGAAAAACTTTTTTATATTTTATATTTTGATTATTTTTTATTTTATTATTATTATTATAATTATTATTATAGGCTTCTTAATTTTAAATTCGAGGGGTCTAAATAATTACTATATTTACAAATATTGAACTAATTTCATTCTTTCTTGAATTTCTTGAAAAAGAAAAGGCATTCAAATTTTATTCTCGAAAGAATTTTTGATAGAATTATAGATATCTTAATAGATTGTCAATCCAAATTAAATTTCGATGCAATTTTCTCATCAATCAAATCAATAGTTGGAATTTCGAATTTTTGTAGTCATTGACTAAGAAAATGAAAGAAAACCCCTTCCATACTTTTAGATCAAAACGGAACTTTCCTTTTTTTCGTTTAATAATTGTATTTTTAAATCAATCAAAGTGATTTATCTATTTTTTTTTTAGTTGAATTTAAAATTGTTCGAATCGTATAATCGTCAACTACTGATATTGGTAAACGACCCAAAGCAATTTGATTATAATTCAATTCATGACGATCATAAGTAGAAAGCTCATATTCTTCCGTCATTGATAAACAATTTGTTGGACAATACTCAACACAGTTGCCGCAAAATATACAGATTCCGAAATCAATACTGTAATTAAGCAACCGTTTCTTTCGAATGTCAGTTTCCAATTTCCAATCAACAACAGGCAGATCTATAGGACATACACGAACACATACTTCACAAGCAATGCATTTATCAAATTCGAAATGGATTCGACCGCGGAAACGCTCCGATGTGATTAATTTTTCATAAGGATATTGAATAGTTACAGGTAAACGATTTGCATGGGATAAGGTAATCATGAAACTTTGACCAATGTACCTTGTGGCTCGTATGGTTTGTTGCCCATAATTCATGAACCCAGTTACCATGGGAAACATAGCGTAAATTTTTATGAATAATTTTATTTTTTTTTTCTCTTGTTTGAGTTGAAGACAAATCATAATATTCTTTTCTTATAGTTTTCTTTATTATTATAAAATTTAATATTAGATCGAATTTTTTTTTTTATAGTGAAAGGAGTTGGAAAGAGGTTGTTAATAATAGATTACCTAGGGAAATTGGTAAAAGAAATTTCCATCCAAGATTTAAAAGTTGGTCCATTCGTAGTCTAGGTAAAGTCCATCTTGTTGTGATAGGAATGAACAAGAACAAATAAGTTTTAACCAATGTAATAAAGATACCAATTGTTGGTCCAACGACTCCGCTTATGTTATTTATTTCAAAAAACTCATGAACAAATATATACGGAATACAGATATTCCAACCGCCCAAGTAAAGAACTGTTACAAATAATGAAGAAACTAATAAGTTTAAATAGGAAGCAATATAAAATAAACCAAATTTAATACCCGAATATTCCGTTTGATAACCTGCTACTAATTCTTCTTCTGCTTCTGGCAAATCAAAAGGTAATCTTTCACATTCTGCTAGAGAAGAAATACAAAAAATAAAAAATCCTATCGGTTGACGCCACAAATTCCACCCCCAAAAACCAGATTTTGCTTGTGCCTCAACTATATCAACTGTACTTGAACTGTTAGATAATCATAGTCGGTGATAACATCACTGTTCTCATCGCTATTCCAGAACCGTACATGAGATTCTTACCTCATACGGCTCCTCGAAGTCCAAAACTAAATTTAAGGAACAGATCAATTGTATTATTTATTTTGATATATTTGTAGAATAGAGCGTATCAAAATAAGATAAAATCTATCGACGTTCCAAAATTCGAGCAATGAAATTCTATCTGTTAGAATACTAAAAATACAAAATTACTTCGGAATTGATCTTATCCTTTACCTTTAATAATTTCAATTTTTCTTTCTTGAGTAATAACTTTAATCCTTCAATAAAATACTCTTTGTAAAATTCCTTGTTAAAATACCAACTAGATATTTCAACCTATCATTTTCTATTACGAGACCCGAATTATGACACGAATTCTATCTCTATGAATATCCATATAGGAGAAAAGAATAAAAAAAATGGATTTTTCTTTTTTTTCTATTGTAATTCTATTGTAATTATTGTAATTCGATTCTTTTTTTTTTTCGTTCTTATTCTTCTTTCTGAAAAAACGAAACGACAAGGGGGTTAAAAAAAAGGAAAGGATTATTTCGTCCCGGATAGTCATTTCTTTAATTGTTGGGTAGGAGCATACTCTGAATTGGAATCATGGGGAGCACTGCCTGATCATTTCTACGAACTTAAAGCCCCGATTAATATACTTTTTGTCGAAATAGGTTTTTCAATAATTTTAAAAATCTCTATTACTAATCCTTTGTGTATCTTCGTGTTCCTAACCATCCACTCATTTTTGCTCAATCACCTGTTAGCATTAGGGTAATACCTATGGAGAATACCTATAAATAAAATAATAGTGAAAACTCCATAAAGTTGATTTTTTGAGCCCGCTTCAAGTTAGGATGACTAATCAACCAATTTCGGGGCAAATGGTCTTATTTTTTTATGTTTATTTCTGTTTTCCTTTTTATTCTTGTACCTAGGAAATGAGTCTAAATTTTTTTACTGCAAATTTCGAAGTTGTTTTTTTTTTTTTCACTCATATAACTATCCAATTTAGTTCATGAACCAAATTGATGAATAAAAAATGAAGATATCTATTCAATTCATTTAACTTTCTTCCTAAAAATAATAGCGAGAAATTTATGTTTCAACGAGTCGCACATAGAGATATGTCTAAAATACAAATAGTTAAAGGTATTTCATAACTAATCGATTGAGCAGCAGCTCGTAGACCACCTAAAAAGGAATATTTATTATTTGATCCATATCCTGACATAAGAAGTCCAACGGGAGCAATACTTGAAATGGCAATCCATAAAAAAACACCACTATTTAGATCGGTTAAAACAAAGTGATAGCCAAAAGGAATTACTGAATAGCTTAAGAGAGTTGATATAACTGCTATAGATGGTCCAATACTGAATAAATGAGTATCCCCTCTAGATGGAAAAAGATTCTCTTTGAAAAGTAGTTTTGTCCCATCCGCTAGAGCTTGAAGAACTCCTAAAGGACCTCCATATTCGGGTCCAATGCGTTGTTGTATCCCTGCGGATATTTCTCTTTCTAACCATACAATTACTAGTATGCTTAGTGTGATTCCCAATACAAGAGTCAAAATCGGAACAAACTCCCATATAATTCCATAGACTTCGTTTAAGGATTCTAAGCTAGCAAAAGAATGGATAGCTTGTACTTCTGTTGTATCAATTATCATTTCAACGATCAACTTCTCCCATAATGATATCTATACTACCTAGTATTGTCATAATATCAGCCAATTTCATTCTTTTAACTAATTCAGGAAGAATTTGCAAATTGATAAAACCTGGTGGTCGAATTTTCCATCTCCAAGGAAACCCGCTCTGATCCCCTATCATAAAAATTCCCAATTCTCCTTTTGGGGCTTCCACTCTGACATAAAGTTCTTGTTTCGGTAATTCAAAAGTAGGAGAAGTTTTTTTACTAATGAATCGATATTCAAAATCGTTCCATTCCGGATCCTTTTCTCTATCAAAGCGTCGGGTTTCTAAATTCTCATAGGGCCCCCCTGGAATTCCTTCAAGAGCCTGTTGAATAATTTTTATAGATTCCAGCATTTCACCAATTCGGACTAAATAACGAGCTAATGAATCTCCTTCTTTTTGCCACTGGACTTCCCAATCAAATTCGTCGTAAGACTCATAATGATCAACTTTACGAAGATCCCATTGTACTCCGGAAGCTCGTAACATTGGTCCCGATAACCCCCAATTTATTGCTTCCTCCGCACCAACAATACCTACTCCTTCAACTCGTTCTAAAAAAATAGGATTTCGTGTAATAAGTTTTTGATATTCAACAACTCCTGTTAAAAAATAATCGCAAAAATCCAAACATTTATCTATCCAACCATGAGGTAGATCAGCCCCTACCCCCCCGATACGAAAATAATTATGCATCATTCTCATACCATTGGCAGCTTCAAATAAATCATATATTAACTCTCTCTCTCTAAAAATATAGAAGAAAGGAGTCTGTGTACCAATATCTGCCATAAAAGGCCCAAGCCATAACAAATGAGAAGCTATACGACTTAATTCCAACATAATTACTCTAATATAGCTAGCCCTTTTTGGCACTTGAATATTTCCTAACAGTTCTGGACCATTTACTGTTATTGCTTCTGTGAACATAGTAGCCAAATAATCCCATCGTGTTACATAGGGCAAATACTGTATAATTGTTCGATTTTCTGCAATTTTTTCCATTCCTCTGTGTAAATAACCTAATATTGGTTCACAATCAATAACATCCTCACCGTCTAGAGTAATGATGAGTCGAAGAACACCGTGCATCGATGGGTGGTGGGGACCCATATTCACTATCATAAGGTCTTTTCGTTTAGCTGGTATATTCATAGGAGTTTCCTCGATCCATTCCACGAGTTACTGAAAACAAAAAGAAGTTCATCTCAAGATCTAATAAATCAAATAATTCAACAAAACTCTTCAAATTAAGAAATTAATGAGTTTTTAACTTCCGAATATCCAACCGACTAATTAATTCTTTATAACGTACTTTATTTTTTTTTTCTAAATACGACAACAGTCGTTGGCGTTTTCCTAAAATTTTCCGCAAACCTCTCTGAGATAAATAGTCTTTTCTATGCAATTCCAAATGTGAAGTAAGTCTTCGTATCTTATTTGTGAAACTTACTATTTGAAATTCAGCGGATCCCTTGTTTTCGTCTTTTTCTTTTTGTGAAATAACTGAAATGAATGAATTTTTTACCATAAAACAAGGACTCCCTCCTTTTTTTAGTTTTAAGTTTAAGATATTTTTTATTGATTATTAATAATAATAAATTAATAAATGTATTCTATTAATAAATAATGTCAGTTCATCTTAATTTTGTATACACAAAAATCTTTACTTTGTTAGTTTACTTTGTTAGTAATTCAAAATTCTATTTGACAGAATTTTGAATTAATCAATCAAAAATTTTAAGGGTTGTCTATTTCGTCGCTTACAAAGAAGAAAAAAATTCTAACTAAAAAAAAGTAAAAAAAAAATTCCATTGATTCATTTCATTTCTAGATCTAATTGATAGATTATTGAATTCTATGTATCCGAATGGAATATGGAGGATAAAAGAATAAGGCGGCTATCTTCTTCGTTTCATATACTATACCAAATAAGCTATGATATATATAATATATATGAAAAATTCGCCCTTATTAAAATTTCAACCGCGGATATATATATATTCTTACCATACTGAACCGACTGCCATTATTAGTATCGAACCAATAGCGATTCATACAAGCTAAATCCTCTAATCGAAAATTGGGCCAAAGAAAAAATTTCGATTTAATTAATTTTTTTTTTTCTCTCCAAAAACGTTTGGTTTTCTCCAAAACGGGACTCCCTTTTTTTATGTTATTACCATTGAAAATTTCTGTATTTATATGAATATCGTTTTTATTTTTTAAATTGAAAGAAATTCGAATTCTTAATTCTTTACGACGTTTAGGGGATAAAATATTTTCAGGAACAAGTAAATCATAATTATTTTTTTCTCTATTTCCAATTTTTTTGTAATGTCTTTCATCGGTAAAAGTCTTTTTATTTTTATCAACATAGAATTTTTCTCTATATTTTTTATTAATTTGTTCTTTGTTCATATGAACTAATAAGATACCCATCATTTGATACAAAAGAAATTGCCCATCAGTTTTTATCGACAGACGAACAGGTTCGATAATCAATATTCTCTTTTTCATCAATTCTGTAAGAGTTACATCTTTCTGAACCATCAGAATATTCAGATTTAGTTCTTTCCTTTGAATAGCCGATATAATAATTTCTCGTGGATTTGTCAGTCTAAGTAGGAAAGAATATGTTTTGATATTATCAATTATTTTTTGATTTAAAGAAAGATTCCATCTTAATTGAAAACATAAATACTCTTTTAGGAAGAAATCAAGCTCTACTTCTGTATGACTTTTGTTTTTCTTTTTATTTCTATGTTTTGTCATATCTAATCCCATATAATCGTCGTCAATATCTTTTTCTTCATTATTTCGATTCTCTAATTCAATAATTTTGTTTTTATTCGATGATATAGGTATAAGAAGTTCGCCTTTTTTATTCCCGTTGATTTTCTTATTTTTACTAATATTTTTATTTCTATGAAAATTTAAAAGAAGAAATTGAATCGGTATTGTCCATGGTTTTTTCTTATATGTGTTGTAAAGTATCACAAATTTTCGAAAGAACCAAAATTCAAAATTCAATATGAGACTATTTTGTATTTCTTTATTCATTCCCATCCAATAAAAAAAAAGGGGGGTTTGCTTAGATGCATTAATTTCTTGATCTTGGTAAATTGGAACAAAATAATTTTTTTTCTTATCAATTTTAGCAATTATTTGATATTTATTAGTTGGAGTTTTAGTGTTTTTTTTATCTTTGCTTCCGGTATCGATCCAGGACTCAATATCGACCCTCCTTCTAAGACAAAAATGGATAAGTTGCCAATCAAAATATTTTCGGTTTGGACTTTTCTCGATATCGAGAATATCATTTTCCGCTAGATAATTAGTCATAGGAATACCTTCTAAGGTGTCAAATAATTTGCTTTTATTTGTGTTGGAATTATAAAAAATCGTTTCTTTATTAGTTGGTGATTCATAAATAGAAAAGTCCGTCTTTTTTTCATAATTAATAGATTTAGATGATAAAAGACTATATTTAGCGTGTTTTTTTTTTTTTAAATTATTCTTTTGCTGTTGAGTCGAAAATAAGTTTACCTCAAATTTTTTGTCATAATGAATTAATTGGTCTTGTTCATCTAAATTCCATTTGCTTAATTTTTTATTTTCAGCCATATAGTGTTGATAGATTCTATTTCGCCATTTTTCTGGCATTAATCTAGACCATCTAAGCTGAGATAAATCATATTTATATTGATAATGACTTCTTAACCAGTTTTTCCGTTGATTCATTAAAGAAAAAGAATTTATCAAATTTTTTTCTTTTAATTTCGAATTAAATAATCCTTGGTCTCTAAAATAATCTTTTATTTCATTCTTAAGAAAAAGGTTATGATATTCAAAGATTGATCTTAATTTATATAAGTTAAGAATTTTTCTTTGTGATAGTTTGTAAAATACATAGGCTTGTGATAAGAAAGATATATCACAAAAAATTTTTGAATTCTTATTAATAACAGCGATATCTCTTGACTTTTTTATAATCGAAATAAAGTGAAATTTATTTTGATTTGGTTTATCGATTTTTTTTTTATTTGATTCATTATTGGAAATGTATTTAGTAATAATCTTTTTTATTGATTCAAGAAAAAGCTGTGCATTGAGCCTTGGAATATTAATGATACTTAAAAAGATATCTATGTATATATTTTCAATCAAAATTTTTATAAAAAAATAAAATTTACGTGATAATCGAGCATTTTTTTTTTTTAATATGTATGAAATTTTGTTTGATGAGTTGAATTTTTTAAAATTAGAACTTCTTTTTATTTTTTTAAGACTAATAGTTTTTTCTGAAGTTCGATTTTTTTTGTTCTTTTCTTTTGTAATTTTTTCTATTTGATTTAGAATTATCTTTCTTCTAGCCGAAAGATCTTTCATTTTTTTTTCTATCAGTAAATAATTTGTACACGGTATAGGTCGAATTCGAGTGGACAATTTAGAAACCATATGATGGTTGTTATTGATTATCGAATCTTTTTTTTTTTTTTTTTCATTTAATTCATCTACTTCTCTAAATTCCGATAAAAAATTTTGATTTATTTTTGATTTTGAAAGTTTCTTTATTGTTTTTTGTCGAAAAAAAATGTTTTTGATGAACCAGTAGTTTTTTTCTTTTGATGAATTTTGAAATAATTTTGTTCTTTCTTCTAAAATTGGTATAACTTGAAAACCTTTTTTTGTTCTCTTTCTAATTTTTTTTTCAAGTTTTTTAAAGATGGGTTTAAAAATTGAAAGCCGTTTTTGGGGAGAACCAAAAGGAAATTCCGTTTCCATTCCCCAAACTGTTAAAAAACAAAAATCTTTTTCTTGTACTTTCTTTTTTTTTTTACTTTTAGAAGTATAAGGAAATTTTAACTTAGATCTGTGCCAAG